TCAATTAAGGAGGAGTCGGCTTAGTAGTGAATAGGCTGCTTCAGAATCCACGGGTAAACTCGATAGACTGATTCACTGAGTCTAAAGTATCCAGAAGAAGACGGGTCAGAAGATACCGATGCCGATGGTGGTGACATTCCACGAAGCGGAGGCAAAAGTCTTATACGAGACGAGAGGGTTAAAAGCTTTCAATTTTGACCAGCTCAACAAAGCGTTAAATCCATGTTCGTCAACCAAGGTTGCGAAGCAAACGAAGTGAGGTTCTGAAATAAACGAAGTGAAGTGGAAGAAGAAGCAGTGAGGCGCCGAACGTAGTGAGGTGGGAAGAAGAGAATTCGGATTCTATTTATATGACTTTTTACCCCGTAACCTCTACTGCGCAGCCTCGTGAATACAACCGTTAGGCTGCGAAGCAGATCTTGTGCAATCAATAAAAAAAGAATGAAGGAGCCCTCTGACTCACTTCGGTGGCAGGAGATTCCGGAATTACTACGCAAGATAAGGGGACTCTGTCAAAGAGGCACACTCATCTCGATGGCTTGACGGAACACGGCCGCACACTCCTTTATTGTCAACGCGACTGAAACGAAAGAGTGGCGCCTCGGCCACTGCTTTGTATTGAAAGTGGTGCTCCTCGTCATGCTTGCGGGATGCCAATTTTCAAGATTTAATGGCTTTAGCCACCCCCTCTGCTCCAGCTGCCCTTGCAAATCCGTATGAAACAAGTAAGTCAACTCATTCAATGGACGCGTATCCCGCCCTAATGAAGACCAAAGCTTTTTTAGGTAGACAATAACAAACTTTTTTGGTAAAGAGCCTTTTTGCGTTTCGCCGACAAGGGTAGTTTACTTGCTCGACCATAGGGAAAGGCGTATTCTCTGCCAAAGCAGTTTTCTCGTTTCGCCGATAAACGAAGAAAGAACAAAAGAGCAATGGGATTCATTTTTGAGTCTTTATAGGAAAGAGCGGATTCCCCTTGTACTCCTTCCAGTACCTGCGAAGGAATTCTGTATGGCTCAGAGGGGCTTAAGGCCGGAGTTTCTTTGCTGCCTACGTTTGCTTGTTTCCGGCCGTAGTGCGGTAGCTTGCTTGCCCGATTTCCTCTTCATGGCTTTGTCAGAGCTTTCTATCGTTCTTTTTGAAGCCCGCTACAGGGGAGCTTAGCCTCCATTGGGAGTCGAGCCACTTATTTCTTCATGATGGAAAGGATTCGAACACTCCTTTACTTCATTGGATCACTTGCTTCATCATCGTCGCTAGGTGCTTTGAGAGACGCGGCTTCCCTTACGTGACCAGAGAATGAGATGGTAGCAGAGGGGAAACAAACATCCCATCTATTGACTAGATTTCTAGAAGTGGGAATGGAACAGAAGATCGGGGCCTGCTAGCTACTCTTGGCAATCCGAAGGTCCAACCTCCCAAAATGTCTCCCTTCGTGTCAATACTAAACAAGGAGGCGCTAACTGCCACTGTTGACGGCTTCTTCTATTGAAAGACGAGCTCCTTCACTTCCCCGCTGTCCTTGCTTGGCTAGCTTGCTTCGAAAGCTGTCATGTAAGAAAAGCAAAGAGGACTGCTACCGGGAAGAAAGAAAGCTCCTAGCTAGAGAGCTCCTAGCGGGCAGAATTCAATCTTTGGAAAAATGAAAGTCGTTGCCAGAGGAAGCCTCTTAGTAGCTAAGGTGAAGCCTGATTTCGTGAGGTTTACGACTTTGAAAGCATTTTCTTCATCTGTTCCATCTATTTACTTAGCTGACAATAGTATAGAGCGTGATACCTGTCCTCTAAAATGGGATTTAGGAAGCAGACTCCTCGCCCTATAATAAAAGAGCTCCATGTAGCGCTTTAGCTTTTGCGCTTTACAAAGAAGGAGCTAAGCAAGGGCGGTTATGCTTCAAATCTGCTAAGAGCATGTCCTCTTCTGAAAAGGTGATGGCTGTGGCTTTCCTCCTTGCCTACAAAGCGGAGCGAGTTCAGTCGTCTTCCACTAAAAACGAGGCGCTAAGAAAGAAGAAGCTCAGTCTACGCTAGGAACGAGTTCAGGGCTAAGGACGAAGCAAGCCCTCCTCCTATTTCTTCTTTCTGGTAAATCCCTCTTCGCCTCGGCTCTGGTAGTACTAAAAAGGTTTGCTGCTCTTCTTCTTTCTGAAAGATAGCTATTCTTCGCCTCTCGAAAGAGGCTACGTACCCGATAAGCGCTACGCTTTTCCCTAGGGCTTTTACTTCTTGTCTACAGTAGTTCAAGTACGAGAAAATGAATTCCTCTAGCTGTCGAGAGGTTCTGAAAGAAAGGAGAATTTACTTCGGGGCTTAAGGTAGTTCAGTCACCCTCAGGTCATAATAGAGTCTAGTATGACATCGGTAAGAAGATAATGCAACTAAGCGCTTCTCAGGCATTTCAGACTTTACTTGCTGTTGCCGATCTTTTCTCTTGTTTCAGAAGTGGAATTTGCTGCTATCGTAGATAAGCGTGACGGAATTGATAGAGCGAAATCCAATCCAATTCCCTTGCTAGGTTTGAAAGGAAAGAAGAACTGAAGCTCGAGATGAAATCTGGCAATAGCTCAAGGGCTGGTTCAGCACCAGATAAGAGAGTTGGGATTGAGCTTTTACTAAAACACCCTTTTTTGTTATTGTCAATTCCCAGTCTTAAGACGATTATCCCCGATTCACCGACATTAGAAGCTCATGCCATCTCGTGAGTAATAGAAATCCTCTTCCCTTAGTTTATGCTAATCGATTGAGTAGTCATAGGAGTCGCATTCAAGCCCATATGGATGCTTCTTCCTACTGCCCGCTTGTCGGGCTTAAAGCGGAACTGAGCTTCTCACTAACAGAATCGTAAGCTTCATTTCGACTCGGAAAGAGTGGCGTTAAAGAGGACTGGGGATCCTCTCGAAGTCTCCGATCTCACGGATGGTTATGCTGCAATTCCTTCGCTTGTGAAGAAGCTTGGCCAGTTCTCCTTTCTCGGACATTCTGTTCATCCCCCATGCTTCAAGATTGAAGTTTGAACCTGTAAAGAACGTTGTAACGAGATCGCATAGGTCCAACATAAACCTCCTCACAGGCAGCCAAAGATGGGCGAGGATCAACAACTTAGTTAGCTAACGAAGTTGATGTTGAAGTGGAAAGAACACTAAAAAATAGGAACGGAGTCGGGGAATTAGAACTCTTAAGTTGCTCCTGCGACTTCCTTTTAATTTGGTAGGGCATGCCAACGAGATCTCATGAGAGCTTTGAATCAGTAAGGCCATAATCTACGGCTCAATTAGCGCGGGGGCGGGAATTCACTCCAAAGCGGATTTTGTTCGCTCTGCTCCTCTTGATTTAGTTGTTCTAGACCGCCCAACAAAAAGAAAAATGCTTTTTTTGCGTTTCGGCTTCATCGTCTGTTTAAGCGTATGTTTCATATTCAGCCTCTTCGGATGCGTCTTCTTATGCTCACCAAATCGAAACTGCATTTCTTCTATATATACTCAGATCAACATCGTTACTTAGGGCCCAGACGGGCGCTACCTCGCCTTCTCGCGACAGGAAAAGCCGCGAAGTAATTTAATAGCTCGACTGAGACGGTTACGAAGTAAAGGCGCTCGACTCTGACAAGAAGAGACTACGCTGTAGTGTGGCGTGGTTGGTTTTGGATCTCTAGCACCACTACTTTTGTTTCAGAACACCTTGGGTGATGAGGCACACAAAGGAGGGGAGGCCAGACGTACCGGACTAAGGGTCCGCGGGAAGACCTTATGAACGAAATAAAGAATCAGTGAAGCGAAACTTCCGAGTGACGAAGTAGCTCGACCGTGAGTGAGAGGCGAACCGTGTAAAAGTAGGGTTCCTAAGCAAGCGAAGGTGGGCAAACAGAAGGGTTGGGGGGGCTTATACTCCACCTGGTATTTCCATGGCTAGAAAGGCTTCTTCAATCCAGCCATATCTTACCGGCCAGGGGCTTTTGAGCGAGCAAGCCATTTCTCGGCAAGCTACCGTTCTTTCATAACCGGGGTATTTATCCGCCTAATTGTAAATAAGATGGACTTCTTCACTTCTACTTCGTAGCCTAAGATCGAATGCCAATCTCACAAAGGAAAGGATACTCTCTAGCCTTGGATAAGATCGAATGTTAATTGTCTAAGGTAGAGATGCCAGAAGAATAGGAACGTAAGAAAGTGTTTGACTCTCTGATCGAAACCCTCGAATAAAGGAAGCTGAAGAAAGCAAAGGTCTCTATCCAGCAGGCCTTTTTTCGACTCCATGAAGAGCATTAGGAGGCAGCGATGGGATTGATATGGGAGCCTTGTGACAGACCAGCTCTTGAACTCAAGGCAGCATAGTTGTGTGTTCCAGGAAACTTCTTTGCACATGGAACCGCAAGAACGAGGAGACTGAGACAATTAACATTGCATTCAAAGGAACGATGGAGCCCATCACCTTCACCTTCCTATATAGAGCCTTTAATCGTAAGGGGAGGCCTCATTTAGCAGCACTGTTTTCTGAAATTTCGTAATAGAGCAACTTTATACGCCCAAAAAGTCCCATGTCTTTCTTGGTTGGACCAACCCAACCCGCGATTTCCGACAAGTCTTTCTGCATTTTTGGGGGGAGCAGAGCAGTCAAAAAATGAACCAAACCAAATGATTGTAAAAGTTCTAGAATGGATATTCCTCACAATTGCTCCTTGTGATGCAGCGGAACCATGGCAATTAGGATTTCAAGACGCAGCAACCCCTATGATGCAAGGAATAATGGACTTACATCACGATATCTTTTTCTTCCTCATTCTGATTTTGGTTTTCGTATCACGGATCTTGGTTCGCGCTTTATGGCATTTCCACTATAAAAAAAATCCAATCCCGCAAAGGATTGTTCATGGAACTACTATCGAGATTCTTCGGACCATATTTCCTAGTATCATCCCGATGTTCATTGCTATACCATCATTTGCTCTGTTATACTCAATGGACGAGGTAGTAGTAGATCCAGCCATTACTATCAAAGCTATTG